ATATAACAATATGTAGGCCAAAACCAGTGTTTTTATGGGAAAGTGTAAATTTAGTTTGAGGAATCATCATTTTTAATAGTATAAAAAGATGCATTTTGGATGCTATTCCTCTCTACCTGAGACCTTTCTGTTTCCGGGGGGTTTACAGAAGTGTTATAGATCTCAGGAGATTAGGGGGTGGGGGGGTTTAACGAGTTTAAACCTAAGAGGGGGTAACATGGTATTTATAGGGGAAAAAATAACATATTATGCTCATGAAATCAATTATGCAATTCAAAAATGTATGTCTTTCAATGGTTAAACGACTGTACTTTAACAGAAGGCGATTACCACCTTGTAAGCTAACTTCCGCGGGCACTGTGAAATGCCAATTGAAAAGGAAAGAAAAAAAAAGGAACCGACCATCCTCTGGAAAGAACGCCCGGCATGGTGGATCATCTCGCCATCCGCTTGACGCCATTAACTTATGCAAGATATAGAGCAACGGTAGTGGAGCATTTACAATTCATGGCCCTGAAATAGGAACCAGATGCCAGTAATAGTTCAGTTGTGCGACCCCCACGATTTTTGTCCCTGATCCTCAATAAGAGTATGCTTTAAGAAATCACAGGTTGGTCGGTTCTTACTGCAATTGATTTTTCAATTAATAGGATGTTGGTACTTGGTGTATATGTGTCGGTTGACTGGTTATTGGGTCTTAATTTGTTTACCTCTCATGAATTTCGCCTTAGCCATTCTAGAGATTCTTGGGGATGAAAACTTACATACTTTGTATCTCCTGTTTGGTGGGTATATAGTAATGCTGATATTACATATATGTCATAGGGACCATTAATATATATGCATATATATAGATATATACCCATATATCTATATATGTCTATAAAAATGTACGCGAAGTACATTTTGGCATATATTAAATGATATATGCGGTATCATTATAATAAAGATAACAAAAACAATGTCAGTTCCGTTAAGTATTAGGCAGGGGTATTTTAGTGCTGTCAGCAAAGAATAGTTTAATGTAGAACGTTAGCTTTGGGAGCCAATAGTGGGGGTTAAAGCCCCTTTTCTTTGAGCACTAAGGGGGATTCTAACCTCCGACGTCCGGTTTACAAGACCGGCGCTCTAGGGCGCTGAGCTACTAGTGCATTGTCAGCCTAACACTTTATTTTCTACTAATGCTGTGACAGGAATAATAAGCAGGAAAAGGGCGAAGTAGGTGAGGGATGCGACTTGGCCAATAACGATGTATGGGTCCTCAACGGGCATTCCACCAATTCATGTAAGAATTGCTACATTTGCAATGAGCGCTCAAAACAGGAACTGAGTTATGGGTCGGAATGTTAGACTTCGTTGTTTGGATGTGTGAAGAATGGGGACGACCATTAGTACTAGAATAGAGGCTAGGAGAGCTAGGACTCCGCCCAGTTTATTTGGAATTGAGCGTAGAATTGCATATGCAAATAGGAAGTATCATTCGGGTTTAATATGAGGGGGTGTAACCAGTGGGTTCGCAGGCGTAAAATTGTCTGGATCTCCCAGGAGGTTGGGGGCGAATAGTGCAAGACAGGTTAATAGAATAATTACGCCTGCGAATCCAAGTAGGTCTTTATAAGAGAAATATGGGTGGAAGGAGATCTTGTCTGTGTCTGAGTTTAAGCCGAGGGGGTTATTTGAGCCTGTTTCGTGTAGGAAAAGAAGGTGAAGCATAGTTATGGCTGCAACAATAAAGGGAAGGAGGAAGTGGAAGGCAAAGAATCGAGTTAGGGTAGCGTTATCTACTGAAAAGCCTCCTCAAATCCATTGAACGAGAGTACCGCCTACGTAGGGAACGGCGGAAAGGAGGTTGGTGATGACGGTGGCCCCTCAGAATGATATTTGTCCTCATGGAAGGACGTAACCTACGAAGGCTGTTGCTATTACAAGGAGGAGGAGAACAACACCAATATTTCACGTTTCCTTATAGAGGTAGGACCCGTAATAGAGGCCTCGGCCAATGTGGAGGTAGATGCAGATGAAAAAGAAGGATGCTCCGTTAGCATGAAGATTACGGATAAGTCAGCCGTAGTTTACGTCTCGGCAAATGTGTGCAACAGAAGAAAAAGCCGTGGCGATATCTGAAGTATAGTGTATGGCAAGGAATAGTCCTGTTAGGAGTTGGGAGATCAGGCAAAGGCCAAGTAGGGAACCAAAATTTCATCAAACAGAAATATTGGAGGGTGCAGGTAGGTCTACTACTGCGTGGTTAGCAATTTTTAATAAGGGGTGAGTCTTTCGGAGGCTTGCCATTAGGGTTCCTGTAGTTGAGTAACAACGGTGGTTTTTCAAGCCATGGGGCCGGGTTAAAGTCCCGGGAGGAATTATGTCGTTTTTCATGTCTTTATCATTATCAGGGTTGGTATTGGGGCTGGTGGTAGTTGCTTCTAATCCCTCTCCGTATTTTGCTGCGTTGGGGTTGGTTGCAGCAGCAGGCGTGGGGTGTGGAATTTTAGTCTGACACGGTGGTTCCTTTCTCTGTCTCATTTTATTTTTAATTTATTTAGGAGGGATGCTAGTTGTATTTGCTTATTGTGCAGCTCTTGCTGCTGACTCCCACTGAGAAAGCTTGGGAAGCCGATCTGTTGCTTTATCAATTTCAATTTATGGGGTAATCATACTAGTATTCGTGGGGCTCTTTTATGGGGGATGGTACGAGTCTTCTTGGGTAACCGCAGAAGAGTTTCATGAGCTTGCTGTTCATCGAGGGGATGCTGTAGGTGCTGCATTAATATACTTAACAGGGGGAAAAATGTTAATAATCGCTGCTTGGACTTTATTGTTAACTCTCTTTGTGGTGATAGAATTAGTCCGTGGGATGAGCCGTGGGGCCCTTCGATCTATTTAGATAAGTAGGAGGAGGGTTGCTAAGGTTAGGGTTAGTAAAAATAGGGCGAGATAGGTTTTGATTATGCCGTGTTGGGCGTTGCTTGTAGTTGTAATTAAGGGGGTATTTAGTGAAGCTAAACCTTTTGGGCCTGCTTTTTCAAATCATGTTTGATCAATCATTTGGCTCGCAATTGCTTGGCCTAGGACCAGGTTTAATTTAGGCGTGAGGCGATGTACTACTGCTGGGAAAAACCCGAGTATATTGGAGAAGTGGTGAGGGGTTAGCTGGGGAATTGGTTTAAATTGTTTGTTTGTTAGTGAAGCCAGTTCTAAGGCGAGAAGTAGGCCTAGGATGGTAACCACTAAAGCGGCTAGTTTAATTAATGGGGGTATGGTTATGACTGGTGTTTTGAGGGGGATAATATTGGAAGTGATTAGGAGGCCTGCAATGATGCTTCCTCAGGCTAAGCGTTTAATGGGATTAATCACCGCGGGGTTGTTTTCATTAATGGGCGGAAGTGATGAGAATCGGGGGTGTCCCATAGAGACGAAGAAAACCACACGCAGGCTATAAATGGCTGTGAAGGAGGTAGCTAGGAGGGTTATGGCCAGGGCTCAGGCGTTTAGGTAAGAGTTATTCAGGGCTTCAATAATAGCGTCTTTAGAGAAGAATCCTGCCAGAAAGGGCGTGCCTGTAAGGGCTAGGCTTCCAATAGTTAAACAGGAGGATGTAAAGGGGGTTAGGTGGTGCATTCCTCCTATTTTTCGGATGTCTTGTTCATCATTTAGACTATGAATAATTGACCCTGAGCAAAGGAAGAGTATTGCTTTAAAGAAGGCGTGAGTACAGATATGGAGGAAGGCAAGTTGTGGTTGATTAAGTCCAATAGTAACCATTATCAAGCCGAGTTGACTCGATGTTGAGAAGGCTACAATCTTTTTGATATCATTTTGGGTGAGGGCGCAGGTGGCAGTAAACACAGTAGTTAAGGCGCCAAGACAGAGGCAAGTTGTTAGGGCTGTTTGGTTATTCTCCATGAGTGGGCTTATTCGAATTAGAAGGAAAATGCCTGCGACAACCATAGTACTAGAGTGGAGTAGGGCAGAGACCGGTGTGGGGCCCTCTATAGCAGAGGGGAGTCATGGATGAAGGCCAAATTGGGCAGATTTGCCAGTGGCAGCAACGATTAATCCGAGAAGCGGGAAAGTCAGGTCAAAATCTTTTGCGGCTGCAAATATTTGTTGCATTTCTCATGAATTGAGGTTTATTGCTATTCAGGCTATAGCGAAGATTAGGCCAATGTCACCTACACGGTTGTAAAGGACTGCCTGGAGGGCGGCGGTGTTGGCATCTGCTCGTCCGTATCATCAGCCAATGAGGAGGAAGGATATGATGCCAACCCCTTCTCAGCCAATAAAAAGTTGGAATATGTTGTTTGCGGTTACTAGGACAATCATAGCAATAAGGAAAATTAGGAGGTACTTAAAGAATCGGTTCATATATGGGTCAGCGTGCATGTATCAGGATGCGAACTCCAAAATCGATCAGGTTACGTAGAGGGCAATTGGGGTAAAAATAATTGAATAGTGGTCAAATTTGAAGCTGATGTTAACGTCAAAAGTTAAAGTGTTTATTCAGCTTCAATTGGTGATGATGGCTTCTGCTCCTTCGTTAAGGAACAGAAATAGGGGAAGGAGGCTAACAAAGAAAGCCAGTTTTACTGCTGTTTTGACTTTGATTAGTGCTCAGTCCTCTTTTTGGGGTTTTGGGCTGAGTGTTGTTAGGACAGGGTACGAAAGGAGTAGAAAAATGGTAATTAAGCTGGAGGCTATTATAAGTGAGGAGGGGTGCATAGCTTCCACTTGGATTTGCACCAAGAGTTTTTGGTTCCTAAGACCAACGGATGAGCTGTTATCCTTTGGAAGCCATGATCGAGTGAGCCTTGGGGTTCAACCAAGGGGGCGAGGATTAGCAGTCTTCGTTGCTAGCGAGCCTCTCTCGGTGGATGAGGGGGTTTTAACCTCTGTTACTAGAATCACAATCTAACGTTTTCATTAAACTACATCTACAGGCGGTCCACCCTCAGATTAGCTCTGGTTTAAGGATTAATAGAGCTAAAGGAAGAAGGTGTAGGGCTACTAAGAGGTGTTCTCGTGAGTGGGAGGGTTCTAAGGCAGTAATGTGCGTTGGGAGTTGGCCTCGTTGGGTTATTAAGAATATATAAAGAGAGTATCCCGCAGTAATGAGAGTTCCGGCTCCCGTGAGGGCTAGGGTTCATCACGACCAGTTAAAGAGAGAAGCGATGATTATTAATTCGCCCATGAGATTTGGGAGTGGGGGAAGAGCCAAATTAGCTAGGGTTGAAATGAATCATCATGCTGTTATGAGTGGGAGGGCCATTTGTAGTCCTCGGGCTAGAACTATTGTTCGGCTATGGGTGCGTTCATAATTAGTGTTAGCCAGGCAGAAGAGTGCGGAGGAGGTCAATCCGTGGGCAATCATGAGGACTAGAGCCCCGGTGAAGGACCAGGGGGTTTGAATAAGAATTCCCCCAATTACCAATCCCATGTGGCTTACAGATGAATAGGCAATCAGGGACTTCAGGTCGGTTTGGCGTAAGCAAATTGAGCCAGTTATGATTACACCCCAGAGGGCAAAGATAATAAATGGGTAGCTTACTTTCTCGGTTGAGGACTCAAAAATTGTTAGTATACGTATTATGCCGTAGCCCCCGAGTTTGAGTAGGACTGCAGCGAGGATTATAGAGCCTGCTACGGGTGCTTCTACGTGGGCTTTTGGAAGTCATAGGTGGACGCCATATAGGGGCATTTTTACTAGGAAGGCTAAAAAGCAGGCGGCCCATCAAAGTTTGTCCCCATAGCTTAGGAGTTGAATTGGGGCTAAGTATGAGAGTGTAAGGAATGAGAGGGACCCTGCGGTATTTTGGAGGAGGAGGAGGGCTACAAGGAGGGGGAGGGAGCCGGCTAGGGTATAAAATAAGAAATAAGTTCCGGCATTAAGTCGTTCTGTCTGATTTCCTCATCGTGTAATTAGAATCAGTGTGGGGATTAAGGTTGCTTCAAATATAATGTAGAATATAATGGCCTCGGTTGCGCTAAAAGCTAAGATTAGGAAAAATTGCAAGGATGTGAGGAGGGTAATATATGTTCGTTGTCGATTGATTGGCTCTATGGCGGTGTGATTTTGGCTGGCTAAAATCATAAGCGGGAGGAGTCAGCAAGTTAAAACGAGTAGGGGGGAGGAGAGGGGGTCGGTGGCTATATAGGGGTTAAGGGAGGTTCAGCCAGCTTCTGAAAAGTTAGTTAGTCAGGTGAGGCTAATTAGGGCAATAACGAAACTATGAAGGAGGGTTGTGGGTCACAATCATTTGGCAGGAGCCAGTCAGATTGTTGGAACTAACATGAAGGTGGGGAGAAGAATTTTTAGCACTGTAGGAGGTTTAAGCTTTGTAAGTGATCGGAGCCGTGGGTGCGGGTGGTAGCTACTAGTAATGCTAATCCTGCGCTTGCTTCGCAAGCTGAGAATGCCAGGAGAAGGAGGGGGGAGGCTGAGAAGCTTACTGTGCTTAGCTGAAGGGCCCATAGTGAAAGGGCAATAAATAAAGATAGTATTATCCCTTCTAGGCAAAGGAGGGCGGATAAAAGATGGGTTCGATGGAGCGCTAAGCCTGTTAAGCCTAACATAAAGGCGGAAGAGAAGGTAAAGTGAACAGGGGTCATAAGGTTAATTATGGGATTGAACCACAAACTTTTGAGCCGAAATCAAATATTATGCCTTTAACTAATTACCTATTCGGCCCATTCGAGCCCTCCCTGGAGTCATTCGTAAATAAGGCCTAAGGTAAGGAGGGCTAGAACGGCGAAGGCTCAGAGGAGGGTAAGTAGGGGAGAGGGTAGTTGGTCTCCTCAGGGTAGTGGGAGAAGGAGGGCAATTTCTAGGTCAAAAAGAAGAAAGAGGATCGCTACGAGAAAAAATCGGAGGGAGAAGGGAAGTCGGGCTGATCCAAGTGGGTCAAAACCGCATTCATAGGGAGAGAGTTTTTCATAGTCGGGGTTCATTTGTGGGAGCCAGAAGGAGACAATAGCCAGGATGACAGAGAGAATGGCGGTGATGATAAGAATTGTTGTAACCAAGTTCATTATCTTTCCTTGGATTCTAACCAAGACCAGGTGATTGGAAGTCACTTATACTAAGCTTAGTACTAGAAAGATTATGAGCCTCATCAGTAGATTGAGATGTACAAGAACAGTCATACGACGTCTACGAAGTGTCAGTATCAGGCGGCTGCTTCAAATCCGAAGTGGTGTTCAGATGTGAAATGGTATTGAATTTGGCGGAGGAGACAAACTGCTAGGAAGGTTGACCCAATAATAACATGTAGGCCGTGGAAACCAGTTGCTACGAAAAATGTTGAGCCGTAGACACCATCAGCAATAGTGAAAGGTGCTTCAAAGTATTCTAGGCCTTGGAGGAAAGTAAAATAAAAGCCAAGTAGAATTGTCAGTGCAAGGGATTGAATCGCTTGTTTTCGTTCGCCTTCTATGATGCTATGGTGAGCTCAGGTAACCGTAACCCCCGAGGCAAGGAGGACAGCTGTATTAAGGAGGGGTACTTCAAATGGGTCTAAGGTAGTAATACCTGTTGGGGGTCAGCACCCGCCTAAGTCGGGCGTTGGTGCAAGACTTGAGTGGTAGAAGGCTCAGAAAAATCCTAAAAAGAAGAAAACTTCTGAGGTAATAAAAAGAATTATTCCGTATCGAAGTCCTTTTTGAACGGGGGGTGTATGATGGCCTTGGAATGTTCCTTCTCGAATGATATCCCGTCATCATTGGTATATTGTAAGGAGAAGAAGTACAGTTCCTAGGGCTATTAGGGTTATAGAGTTAAAGTGGAATCAAATTGCGGTTCCGGAGGTCATAAGCAGGGCGGCAACTGCGCCTGTAAGTGGTCACGGGCTGGGGTCGACTATGTGGTATGCGTGTGCTTGGTGGGCCATTAAACGTTTTCTTGCAGGTAAAGGCTTAGGAGAAGAATAAAGACATAGGCCTGAATTACTGCAACAGCAACTTCTAGCATGGAAAGTATTAGGAGGAGAACTCCTGTGAGAATTGCCACGGTGGGTTGCAGGGGGAGGAGGACAAATATACCTGTTGAAATAAGCTGAATAAGAAGGTGACCGGCGGTTAAATTTGCTGTCAGTCGTACTCCAAGGGCGAGGGGGCGGATTATTAGGCTGATTGTTTCGATAATAATTAGGACAGGAATAAGAAGTAGAGGGGTTCCTTCAGGTAGAAGGTGGGCCAGGGAGAAATTTGGCTGATACCGGAAACCAATAAGAACGGTAGCTAATCAGAGAGGGACAGCAAAGCCTAGATTAATTGATAGTTGGGTTGTAGGGGTGAAGGTGTAGGGAAGGAGGCCAAGGAGATTTAGGCCGAGCAGGAAAACTATTAATGAAGTTAAAATTAAGGCTCATTTGTGCCCAGGCTGGTTGACAGGCATAAGAAGTTGACGTGCAAATGAGCTGACGAATCAACCTTGGAGGGTTGCCAGGCGATTGTTTAGTCATCGGGAAGAGGGCGCTGGGAAAAGGGTTCACGGGAGAACAAGGGCAAGTGCTATAAGGGGGATTCCTATAAAGAAGGGGCTTGAAAATTGGTCAAAGAAGCTTAGTATCATGGTCAGGTTCAGGGCTCTGTCTTAGGCTTTTCAGTGCTTTGAAGAGTGGGCTCATTGGGGAAAGTGTGGGCCATGACTTTGGGGGGCAGGATCGTGAGAAAAATCACTCAGGAAAATACCAGGATGGCGAACCAGGGTGCGGGGTTTAGTTGGGGCATGTCACTAAGGGTGGTTGGAAGGCACCATTTTTTAGCTTAAAAGGCTAACGCTTTGTCCTGTTTAGCTTCTTAATGAGGCGTCTTCAAGCATTAGGGAAGATCATTTTTCGAAATACTCTAAGGGGACGGCCTCGACTACAATGGGCATGAAGCTGTGATTAGCTCCGCAAATTTCAGAACATTGGCCATAAAAGACTCCTGGGCGAGATGTGATGAATGCTGTTTGGTTTAGACGGCCTGGAACGGCGTCTATTTTTACACCAAGGGCAGGGACTGCTCATGAGTGGAGTACGTCTTCGGCTGAGACTAAAACCCGAATAGGGGATTCAACGGGGACGACTATCCGGTGGTCGGCCTCTAAAAGGCGGAATTGTCCGGGGGCAAGGTCTTGTGTGGGGAGCATATAAGAGTCGAAGCCAAGGTCCTCATAGTCTGTATACTCGTAGCTTCAATATCACTGGTGTCCCATAGCCTTGATCGTGAGGTGGGGGTCGTTGATTTCATCTATTAGATAAAGAATACGTAGGGATGGAAGAGCAATTAGGATTAAAATAACTGCTGGAAGGACGGTTCAGATTACTTCAATTTCTTGTGAGTCTAAAATATACTTATTGGTTAATTTGGTGGAGACTGTCGCCACAATAATGTAAAGTACAAGTGTGCTAATCAAAAATACAATTATTAGGGCGTGGTCATGGAAATGAAGGAGTTCTTCTATTACTGGGGAAGCTGCATCTTGAAATCCTAGTTGTGAGGGATGGGCCATTAGTTAAACAAGGCGCGCGGGGGTTAAACCCACAACTCTGCCCTGACAAAGCAGTGTAATTGTCCGTTTTACTAGCGCCTTATAAGAAAGTGGCAGAGTGGTTATGCCATTGGCTTGAAACCAATATACGGGGGTTCAATCCCTTCCTTTCTCGATAGTTCGTACTTTTACTTGTACGAATGCTGGTTCTTCAAATGTGTGGTAAGGGGGTGGGCAGCCGTGCAGTCATTCAACATTAGTTGAGGCCATGTCTGTTGCACGAACTTCACGTTTAGAGGCAAAGGCTTCTCAAAGGATAAAGAGGAACAGAATAACGGCCACAAGGGAAATAAGAGAACCGATAGACGACACAGTGTTTCACAGTGTATATGCGTCAGGGTAGTCCGAGTATCGACGAGGCATTCCAGCGAGGCCGAGGAAGTGTTGTGGGAAGAATGTAAGATTTACACCTAAAAACATTACACCAAAGTGGATTTTAGTTCAGGTGCTGTGAAGCGTGTAGCCTGAGAACAGGGGAAATCAGTGAACAAAGCCGGCCATGATAGCAAAGACTGCTCCTATTGAGAGGACATAGTGGAAGTGGGCAACTACATAGTAAGTATCGTGGAGAACAATATCAAGAGATGAATTGGCTAGGACGATACCTGTTAGTCCACCCACCGTAAACAGGAAAATGAAGCCGACGGCTCAGAGCATAGGGGTGTCCCATTTAATTGTTCCTCCGTGAAGGGTTGCTAGTCAGCTAAAGACTTTAACACCTGTGGGAATAGCAATAATTATTGTTGCCGATGTAAAATAAGCACGTGTGTCGACATCCATCCCGACTGTGAACATGTGATGGGCTCATACAATAAACCCTAGGAGTCCAATGGCCATCATTGCTCAGACCATGCCCATGTAGCCGAAAGGCTCTTTTTTACCGGAGTAGTAGGCTACAATATGAGAAATTATTCCAAACCCTGGAAGGATAAGAATATAGACTTCTGGGTGTCCAAAGAATCAGAATAAGTGTTGGTAGAGAATTGGGTCCCCTCCTCCTGCCGGGTCGAAGAAAGTAGTGTTTAGATTACGGTCTGTGAGGAGCATTGTAATTCCTGCGGCAAGGACTGGCAGGGACAGAAGGAGAAGAACAGCGGTAATAAGAACAGCTCAGACGAACAGTGGGGTCTGATACTGGGAAATAGCAGGGGGTTTCATGTTGATAATGGTAGTAATAAAATTGATTGCACCAAGAATTGATGAAATTCCAGCTAAGTGAAGAGAAAAGATGGTTAGGTCTACTGATGCTCCTGCGTGGGCAAGATTCCCAGCTAGTGGTGGATAAACTGTTCATCCGGTGCCAGCTCCGGCTTCAACTCCTGAGGAGGCAAGTAGGAGAAGGAATGAGGGAGGGAGCAGTCAGAAGCTCATGTTGTTCATTCGGGGGAATGCTATGTCAGGGGCACCAATCATAAGTGGAATTAATCAGTTCCCAAAGCCCCCGATCATAATTGGTATAACTATGAAGAAAATTATTACAAACGCGTGTGCTGTAACAATAACATTATAAATCTGGTCGTCGCCTAGGAGAGCCCCGGGCTGGCTAAGCTCAGCTCGAATAAGCAGGCTTAGTGCAGTCCCTACTATCCCGGCTCAAGCACCAAATACAAGATATAGGGTGCCGATGTCTTTATGGTTGGTTGAGAAAAATCAGCGTGTGATTGCCACAGGTAAGATGGCTGAGTCTTTAAGCGGTGGATTGTAGCCCCATAAACAGAGGTTTGAGTCCTCTTCTTACCAAGCCCTGAGGTGTTTTACACGTTGGATTGCAAACCCAAAGTGGCAGACTAACGTCTACCGGGGCTTTCCCCCACCCTTTACCCGTTTCGGGTGGGGGAAAGATAGGCAGATGCTCGTTGGTTTGAGCGCTTAGCTGTTAACTAAGAGTTTGCAGGATCGAGGCCTGCCTGTCTAGGAAAGCTCTAGCTTAATCAAAGCGCCTGTTTTGCATGCAGGAGATGTGAGTTAAAGCCTTGCGAGTTTTACAGGGACTGGGGGATTTTAACTCCCGCTAACGGCTTTGAAGGCCGTTGGTCTGATTTAACCTAAGTCTCTTAGAGGGTTATAAGCATTACAATTGCTGGGGCTAAGGGAAGAAGAAGTACTGCGGCAACGGTAGTAGTTGATAGGATTAGTGTTAGCTGAGATGTCGGGTGACGTCATGGGGTGGTTCCGGTCAGGGTGTTAGGGGAGAAAGTCAGGGCGAGGGCATATGCTAAGCGGAGGTAGAAATAGAGGCCTAGAAGTGCTGAAAGGGCCGCTAATGTGGCGAGAGTGAGTAGTCCTTGTTTGGTTAGTTCTTGGAGAATCAGCCACTTTGATGTAAAACCGGTGAGTGGGGGTAAACCTCCTAGCGATAAAAGGATTAAGGGTGCGAGGGCAGTAATCACGGGGGCTTTTGATCATGCCGTGGCAAGTGAATTAATATTAGTTGCACTATTAAGTTTAAATGTAAGGAATGCTGAAAGTGTTATAATAAAATAAATAATGAGGGCTAGAAGGGCAAGGGAGGGGGAGAATTGCACGACAAGAACTGTTCAGCCCAGGTGAGAAATGGAAGAGTAGGCAAGAATCTTCCGTAGCTGGGTTTGGTTTAAGCCACCCCAGCCCCCAATGAGGATTGATGTAATCCCTAGGGCTAGTAGGAGTGAAGAATTAACGGGCTGGAGTTGAAGCAGGAGAGCAAAGGGGGCAAGCTTTTGTCAGGTTGAGAGAATTAGGCCTGTAGTAAAGTCAACGCCTTGAATTACCTCGGGAAGTCAGGAGTGCAGGGGGGCAAGACCAATTTTTATGGCCAAGGCAAGGGTAATTAGTGCGGCAGGAAGGGGGTGCGCTATTTGTTGAATGTCCCATTGTCCAACGAGTCAAGCATTAGTGGCACTTGCAAATAGTAGTATGGCGGCTGCTGTGGCCTGGGCGACGAAGTATTTAGTGGTTGCCTCAATTGCGCGTGGGTGGTGGTGTTGAGCCATAAGGGGAAGGATGGCTAAGGTGTTGATTTCAAGGCCTATTCAGGCAAGCAGTCAGTGGGAGCTTGCAAATGCAATCGTAGTTCCTAGGCCAAGCGCGAATAGCAGAGTGACTAAGATGAGGGGACTCATTAGTAAAGGAGGGATTTTAACCAACATTTTTGGGGTATGGGCCCAAAAGCTTAATTTAGCTGACTTTACTAGGAAGTGGTGTAGTGGAAGCACTGGGAGTTTTGATCTCCCCGGGTAGGGTTCGAATCCCTTCTTTCTAAGGAGTTGGGGGGACTTTAACCCCCATAGTTCACTCTATCAAAGTGGCCCTTTACTTCAGGCACAGCTCCAAGAACTAAAGGTGAGGTGGTAGTCCCGCGAATGCAATTGGGATTGCGAGGTGTCAGATAACCAAGGCTAGTGTTAGGGGAAGAAAATTCTTTCAAATTAAATGCATTAGCTGGTCGTACCGGAAGCGGGGGTAGGAGGCTCGGACTCAGAGGAAGACGACTGAAAGTAGTGCTGCTTTGGTTATTAGGTTTATTGCAGTTAGTTCGGGAAATATTGGGATGTGGGAGGCCCCAAGGAATAGTGTGGCAGAAAGTGTATTTATAAGAAGGATGTTAGCATATTCGGCTAAAAAGAATAGGGCAAATGGACCTCCTGCATATTCGACGTTGAACCCGGATACTAGCTCAGACTCCCCCTCGGTAAGGTCAAATGGGGCCCGGTTGGTTTCTGCTAGCGTGGAAATATATCATATTGCGGCCAGGGGTCAGGTTGGAATAATTAGTCAAATACTCTCCTGAGCAACATTAAAGATTTGTAGGGTGAATCCCCCTGTAAAGATAATTGTGCATAGAAGGATAAGTCCAAGGCTTACTTCATACGAAATAGTCTGGGCAACAGCTCGTAGGGCCCCGATGAGGGCGTACTTTGAATTTGATGCTCATCCTGAGCCAAGGATGGAGTAGACTGCAAGACTAGAAAGGGCGAGGATGAAGAGGATCCCCAGATTAAGGTCAATGACTGAATATGGCATAGGCATGGGGGCTCAGAGGGTAAGGGCCAGTGTGAGTGCCAGTATCGGGGCAAGTAGAAATAGAACAGGGGAAGAGGTTGAGGGTCGCACGGGTTCCTTGATAAATAGTTTTACTCCGTCGGCGATGGGTTGAAGAAGGCCGTAGGGGCCTACGATGTTTGGGCCCTTCCGTAGCTGTATATAACCTAGGACTTTTCGTTCAAGTAGTGTTAGGAAAGCAACGGCTAGAAGAACGGGGACGATAAAGGCCAGGGGGTTAATTAAGTGAGTAAACAGTGTATGGAGCATTATTAAGGAGAGGACTTGAACCTCTGTTGAGAGAGCTTAGACCTCTTGCAATACCGGGCTCTGCCACCTTAATTAGCCGTTCTCTCAGGCAGAGGGGTGTGCCCTTTTGCCTGCTTTAGTTGTTTTCAGCAGGTGGGGGTAAGGCGTGCCTTTGGCAGTGGCCTTTCCTTTTCGGTCCTTTCGTACTAGAAAAGATCACTATCATAGATAGAAACTGACCTGGATTACTCCGGTCTGAACTCAGATCACGTAGGACTTTAATCGTTGAACAAACGAACCCTTAATAGCGGCTGCACCATTAGGATGTCCTGATCCAACATCGAGGTCGTAAACCCCCTTGTCGATAAGGGCTCTTTAAGGGGATTGCGCTGTTATCCCTAGGGTAACTCGGTCCGTTGATCGGCGTGTGCCGGATCTTGTTGGTCAGAATTTCTGTTCATTAGAGCGGGAGCTCTTGGATCTAGGAATATGTGTTCCTACTCCTCATGGGGGTTTTGTATTTCCCCGCGGTCGCCCCAACCAAAGACATTAGGGCAGGTTTCATTTGGTTTTTTCCTTTGTTCAGGGGTGCTTTACATGAGCTGCTCTTACGTCTAAAGCTCCATAGGGTCTTCTCGTCTTATGTTACTATCCCCGCTTCTGCACGGGGAGATCAATTTCATTGACTGGGGAGAGGAGACAGCTAAGCCCTCGTGATGCCATTCATACAGGTCTCCATTTAAAAGACAAGTGATTGCGCTACCTTCGCACGGTCAAAATACCGCGGCCGTTAAACATATAGTCACAGGGCAGGCGGGACCTCTTATTCGTTGATTTTGCAAGAGGCGATGTTTTTGGTAAACAGGCGAGGCTTTAAGTGTTTGCCGAGTTCCTTCTCTTCCTTTTAGTCTTTCCCTAAAAGCACTCCAGTGTGGGGTTAACGTTTTCATTTTGGATGTTTTTCTAGTTGGTTTATTTGAAATCCACTTCCCTCTTTGTTTGGGGGCGTTAAGATTCGGTGGTTGGTCCGTTCCGAGTTACACTTGTGCAGGGAGAGAGTTTGTTCTCTCTTATTACTCATATTAGCATTATTTCTCCGCTGTTTGCAGCGGATAGTCTGATATTTAGAGGGGGTTGAGATTATGTTATCGGGATCGACGGAAGGTTGGGTGCACCTGAGCTTTAACGCTTTCTGCATGGGTGGCTGCTTTTAAGCCCACCGGGGTGCTTTACCTTGGGTTAATTATGATCTTTACCCACCTGTTAAGGTTGTGTCCTTTATCTGAGGGGCTGTACCCCCTAAGATTAACTCTCTCGGTTTCTTTATGAATCTAATTAAGGTTTAATACGAAATTTGAAGCAAGAAGCCGCGAGGCTGAACTTCTATCCATTTCTCAGACAACCAGCTATTACTAAGTTCGGTAGATTTGTCACCTCTACTCAAAGTTCTTCCCACTCTTTTGCCACAGAGACGGGTTCGCCCTACAATAGGCTGTCCTGGAGTAGCTCACTTAGTTTCGGGGGGCCAAACTAAAGTTCTCTTTGCTTGGGGTTACTGGCTAAATCATGATGCAAAAGGTACGAGTTTTGATCTCTGCTTTTTTAGGCTTTACTGGGTTGTTTCATTTCTCTTTCAGCGTTCCCTTGCGGTACTTTTTCTGTTGCTCCATAGTTCCTTTTCTGTCGCCCATACTTGGGGGGAAAAATGATTTGTTTGACTGTATATCAGTGTATTAGGGATTATTAATGGGGGTGTGTTGGTTTTTGTTGGGTGGGCTAGCTGGTCGGCGTCAGGGCAATCCGGTTTGCACGGATATCTTCTCAGTGTAAGGGAGACGCTATTCTAGTTTAGCTATGCTCTGGTTGTCCAAGTGCACCTTCCGGTACACTTACCATGTTACGACTTGCCTCCCCTCTATGATTTTGGCATTTTAATTAATGTTTTGGTAAAGTTTCGGGGAGAGTGACGGGCGGTGTGTGCGCGCTTAAGAGCCAGTTTCAGTGGAACACTCTACTTTCCGCTTACTGCTAAATCCTCCTTCAGATGTACAGTTTCAGTGCATCTTTCGTTATACCCTTCGTTTATAAAAGGGAATGTAGCCCATTTCTTCCCCTTCCATTCGCTACACCTCGACCTGACGTTCTGGGCAGTGCCAATTTTGCTTACTTTTTACCCTTCACAGGGTAAGCTGGCGACGGTGGTATATAGGCGGGACGAGCAAGGAAGGGTGAGGTTGAACGGGGATTATCGGTTCTAGAACAGGCTCCTCTAGGTGGGTCTAAAGCACCGCCAAGTCCTTTGGGTTTTAAGCTAATGCTCGTAGTACCCAGGCGGACAGAAAATGTATTAGACTGTCAATGTTTACGGCTAAGCATAGTGGGGTATCTAATCCCAGTTTGTATCTTAGCTTTCGTGGGGTCAGAAAATATAAAGCTACTTTCGTGATTGGGCTTCTTACCTTCGGATGCGTATAACAGCCTAGAAGGCGTTCGGCTTTAATTTTAAGCTTGTTCTTAACCACCCTTTACGCCGATTTCTAACAACTTGGGCCTCCCGTATAACCGCGGTGGCTGGCACGAGTTTTACCGGCCCTCTTAGCTTTAACTGAGTCAAGTTTTCACTTATGTGTCAATGTTTATCACTGCTGAGTACCCTTGGGGGTGTGGCTGAGCAAGGTGTCGTGGGCATGTTAAATGTGCCTGATACCAGCTCCTTGTTCCCGGGCAGGGAACTATAGGGCATTCTCACGGGGGCGCGGATACTTGCATGTGTAAGTTTAGCTAGAGCTGGCAGAAAAGTCAGGACCAAACCTTTGTGCTTGCGGAGCTTTCTAGGGCCCATCTTAACAGCTTCAGTGTTATGCTTTAATTAAGCTACACGAGC